GAATTAATGATGGGTGTATAATATAAAAAAAGTGATATAGAGCGGGTAGCGGGAATCGAACCCGCATCGTTAGCTTGGAAGGCTAGGGGTTATAGTCGACGTTGGTTGACCATTTTTAACGTCTCTAATTCAGAACCGAACATGAAATTTTGGTTTCATTCGGCTCCTTTATGGAAGATCGATGTGTTCCCAGATTTAAGGCATACAAGAAGAAAAAACATAAAAAAAAAAATTTGCTGTATGAAAAGGAAGTCATCATAAATCTGATTAGATCCATAACATCCATGTCAGCTTCTCTTACTCGCTTTATAGATGATCCTTCTAGAAGAGGAAAATTCTACCAAATCTGTCTAGTTACTTCGTTCCTTATTTCGACTCGCGGAATCCTGAGGAAAAAAAGAATTTTGGTTCCACCGAGCTGAAACAATATGTCGATGGCTCTAGTAAACCAAAGCTACCATTTTCTAGCTATTTGGCTTCAATCCCCTTTTAAATACAAAAACTGAAGATTTAGTTACGATTAGAAATAAACTTTTTATCTTCATCCATGGATCCCTTTACTCATACGCATTTAATTGAAAGAGTTGAATCAACTCAAAAAAAAAATTATGCTTCGCGATTCCAAATGTTTTTTAGTCAATTAAAAAATGACTGGCCTTTGGATACAAATCACGAGAATTTATATTTTTCCTCAAATGTAGCATTAAGAGGTAAAGGATTAACCTTTTTAAGTTAAGAAATAAGGTTTCTTATTGGAATATTAACTGAAAGACCCTTTAACTATTTAAGTTGTTAATAGGACGAATCACACTTTTACCACTAAACTATACCCGCTACAATTTAATTATTGTGTATTAATAAGCTATTTGTCGAACAAAGGAGTGAGACATAATAAAGATAGCATCAGAATGATGAAAATTTGAATCTTGACACATATTCTGTCTTAACCGGAACTTGATAAAATTCCAAATATATCAATACAAAAAAGCTTATTTCACTATACACTATAAAATAATGAGTTATACTTTTCGTTTCATGGTAAGTCGTTACTGACAGTTCCGACTTGAAGGAACTATTGAAGTTGGACAAAAAAAAGAATTCTACAAGAATGCGGAATTCCACCTTTATTTTCCCATTTCTTTTTTGAGTGCCAGATCTTATGAATTTGGGCCAATTGGATGGATCTTAAGTTTAAGTCTTCAAATCAAACAAAGTTTGTTATTTTAACAAGTAAATAAGTTAACAAGTAAATAAGTTAAGTTATAGTTATATAAGTTAAGTAAGTTCAGCCAAATTCAATATTGAAGTTTAGTATTAATATTTATTAAATTCTAATTTATTAAATTTATTAAATTCTAATTTATTAAATTTATTAAATTCTAATTTATTAAAAAATTTGAAATAGTTTTATAAATATATATATATTATTTATTTTATATTAATTATTTTAATTTTATAATTATTTGAATTTTATTTATTTAGTTATTTATATTTTTTTAGTTATTTATTATTTATTCAAGTCCAGTAAGTAAATTCATAAAAAACAATAAATGACACCTCTAGGAATAGGAATAGAAATTGCCTTATTGTCATTTTTGTCGCTTCAATAACAATTTGATTTAAAATTCAAATAAATAAATAAATTGATTGATGAATTATTAATTAGAACAAAAAGAAAAAGAGTAATGGCCTAGCTAGGTACTAGCCAGGCCGGGGAAATCAAATCAAAAATTTTGTATGAAGTAAAAGTAAGGTATTTTTCTATTTGAGATATCCATTTTGAATTATTATCATTATCTAGATTTAATTGTTGGTCAAATCAAATTCATAGATTTACTTATTCTTATCTTATATTTTGACCTTATATTTACATATTTATATTTACCTTATATATTTTATTTACATATATCTTTTATTTACATATATCTTAATATATCTTATTTATATTATTTATATTTATATATATCTTATTTATATTATTTATATTTATATATATCTTATTTATATTATTTATATTTATATATATATTTATTTACATTATTTATATTATATTTATTTATATTTATTTAAATTCTATTTATTAATTATTTTATTTATTTAAAATTTTATTTATTTAAATTATATTTAAATATTTTATTTAATATTATATTTAATTATATAAATATTAATTAAATTAAATAAATATTAAATAAAAAAAAAAAAAAATATTAGTCCTAAATACCAGTCTTAGTCTATTTTATTTAACTTATGAATCTCTCATGTGTTATATACTTTTTTGTTGTATATTATTTGTTATATATTTATTATGTTAATATTGATATGTTATATGTGTTAATATTTATATGTTATAGTTAATATTTATATGTTATATGTTAATAATTGCCTAAATAATATGCATATAATACTAAATAATATGCATATAATATTTAATAATATGCATATAATATTTAATAATATGTTAGTTTAATAATATGTTAATTAAGTGTTATTTAATTAAGTTAAGTATAATATAATAAATATAATATTTATTATAACTATGTATATTGTATATTACAATAACTATATATATTACTAAATATAATATTACTAATATATTACTAAATCTAATATTACTAAATATTAATATTTTCTAAATATATAACTAATATTTTACTAAATATAACTATATACAAAATATAAATACTAAATATAAATATATCTAAATTTAAACTAAATATAACTATATATAAACTATCCATATAACTATATTATCTATATAACTAGATATATATCTATATAATAATAATATTTATATTAATAAAATTTATATTAATAAAATAAAGTATATAAAGTATATATTAAGAAATTAAGTATAGTATATAAATTAAATAAGTATAATAAATAAGTAAAGTAATATTTTTATTAAATTCAAATTAAATGAAAAGGTAAGGCGGATTTTTATCAATCAATCATTATTTTAAGTGTCACATAAAAAATCCCAATTCAAAAAAATTAGGAGAGATGGCTGAGTGGACTAAAGCGGCGGATTGCTAATCCGTTGTACGAGTTATTCGTACCGAGGGTTCGAATCCCTCTCTCTCCGCTTTCTCTGGTCACTTGAGACTTTTGAATTCGAAAAATATCGATCCTTTGTTTTATTTTATCATAGTTAAATGTATGGAATACATAAAAAAATATTCAGAAAAAACAAGGAAAAATGATAAAAAAAATCTCTTAGTTTTTTATTCCTCGCGCCCAGGATTACGTCCTGGATCATTAGATAAGAATCCAAAAATGAAGAGAGAAACAAAGAATATCACTACTGTATAAACGAAGAGTTTGAGAGTAAGCATTACACAATCTCCAAGATAAGATCATTTTTGGGGTAAAAGGGAATAGATTATCCATTTTAGTTTTGTAACACATGTACTATTTTGATTTAACATGACACCAAAATGTGAAAAAATAAAGAAAAAATTTTTTTAATTAAGTGTTTTTTTTTTTCTAGAAAAAAAAAAGAATGAATTTGAAAATTCATGAATTTATTTAGAATTAAGATTCTGATTTTTTCGTTACCAAAATTGTTATTGTAATATTAACAATTAGGTATTGTAGAAAAACCTAATCTAATAAAGCTCACTGGAAGGGTGGACGAAAGGGAGAAATGGACTGATCAAAATTCATCGCTGCCCTTATCCAATATACAAGAATTTCCATTTTTTAATAGAGGATTTGTAATGTAAGACTCATATGATCTTATCCATAATTGTTAGAATTTTTTTTATCGAATAAATCATGACTATTTTCAGTATAGTATTAAGAACTTCATCGAAAACTTACAGCAGCTTGCCAAACAAAGGCTAAGAGAAAGAAAAGTACAGGTATGACGGGCATAATGTCTACGATTGGATTGAAAAGAGCATAAGCCTCGGGCAATTTCCCGAAGAAAAAACTGCTTGAAGAAAGGGCAGAATTAAGACAGATACAGATTAAACTAAAAAAGATATTAAGCATAACAAACAAACATTTGTTTTGTAGATAATTTAGTTTTTATTGAATTATTGATATAAGGGAAAATGAAGAAAAAGGGTAGGTCAAAAATCCTTTTTTTTTCTTTGATTTGAACTTGAACTCCCCCCCCCAAAAAAAAAAATCCAAATCTAAAATAAAATCCTTATTACATTTTCAAATGAGAATACAAGGAATTACACTTTCATACAGTATCTTAATTGAATTATATGTAATCATCAATGAATTTATTATTCTATATCTGCATGTATCGAATACCAGCAAGAATAACAAGATATCCTATCCGATATGTATTTATTTTATTTATTTTTATTGTCGGGAATTGACGAATGCCCCCCAAAAGTTAATAATGTTTATTAGTGTCAAATAGAAATGTAAATGGGGCGTGGCCAAGCGGTAAGGCAACGGGTTTTGGTCCCGTTACTCGGAGGTTCGAATCCTTCCGTCCCAGATCAATTCTTCAGAATTAAAATGCGAAAAATCTCTCCATTTATTAAAGCCTAACCTAAAGTAAGTGAATAGGGTATTCCACAGTCTATGTAGAGACTAAACAAAAGAATAGAGGTTTTTGGAGATAATTCTATCACTGGTTTTAAAGCCCCTAAAACCGAGATGGAGTAAAATTCAAATAGGAGCATCAACCATATTTTGACCCATTTCCTTTTGTATCCGGTTCAAATGAATAAAAAAACTGTAAGTTAATGTAGCGACTCAAGGGAGGAAATTCATATATTCTATTTACTTAATATAATAAAATTGGATTGATGAAAAAACGTCAAGTAAGGCAAAATTTGCAAAAAATGACCGAGTTCTATGCCCATATGTATTATGTATTGCTTGTGTTCTATTTCCGCAGTCAACAAAGTCCTTTTGGTTAAGTGAAAAAAATCTGTCATTCTTTAATTAAATATTTATTCTTTAATTAAATATTTAATTAAATAAATATACATAATTACCCATACCTTTGGTAACAAATGTGCATTGGATGGGTGGATATGGAAAGATCATAATCCTCTGGTTCTGATTTATTCTTTTTTATTCTTTCATCTGAAAAAATAACGACCTTAATCTTATATGAGATATTTTTCATTCCATACCCATATAAAAAAAACGGCATTGGTTTCTCAATATATCTATATCTGGTTTCAATTAAACCATTGATGATTCAATTGGACATAGTCAAATTCGCGTATTTATCCTTACTTTAATGAATGAGATATCCACTAAAAATTATTAGCTACTTGTTTATGATTGCGAGTATTGAAGAAGAAATGAAATTCAATAATTATTGGAAAACATATTTACAGTCATGGTGTTGAAGTACAAGATAAGATAGTTTAATTTAACTAAACCATTTTTATTGATTTCTTATGAATCCTTGGTACTCTAAGAAATAGAAGTGTGAGAAATAAACTTTACTGAGAAAATAGACTTATGACCCTTCTGGTTCATTGGAATTTTAGGCATTGGAATAGTTATAGTTTTTTGGTTAACAAATATTTGATTAATAAATGATTCAGTTCCTGATTGGAATGAAAATTTAATGTAATGAAAGACCCATTTTTCTTTTTTTTTTTTTTAGGTCTAGAATGGATTTTTTTGAGAAAAATGGGATCCTCTTTTTCATGACTGATCGTTCCAAACAATCTGTTGAAGATGTAAATAGATCTTAATCAACAGTGATTTCCTCATTTTTTTTTTGTAAAAAATATAAATGGGTTTCTTTCATAGGCTAGAATATGGGGGTTAAACTGGATTCTTTTCTTGCTGAGATTTCTTAGGATAAAGACTTTTTTACCCATAAGAAATGGATAAAAAAGTATGTACTAAAATGTACCGATAATGTACCGATTGAGCCAATGACTATTCATGATTCCATATTGAATCAATTCCATCCCGGTTCAAAATTAGAGGAATGTTATGGTAAAACTTCGTTTGAAACGATGTGGTAGAAAGCAACGTGCGACTTGAAGGACGTGATCGCTTGTGTGGATTCTTACATCCACCATTTTCTATAGAAATGAGGATGCTCTTGGCTCGACATGGTTTGTTCTGTTCCACTAGGAACCAAAATTTTGTTGGGTTGTAAATAATAAGTAAATAGTACACGATGAAGCTCGAGTAGAAAGTAATGATTCATTTATCATATCGAGGGAAAGAATCTAGGGTTAATGCCAATCAATAAGCTGGACCAACTTTGTAAATATATCTTCAATTTAGAAATATAAAGATTCAAATTCTACCAATTTGATTGAAATCCAAAAGTCAAACTTGTTGGAATTGGGGAAACTATTTCGATCAAAAGTGTAAGGGAATCAATCGTTCGTATAACTTTTCCCTAGAAAGAAAGGGTATGTTGCTGCCGTTTTAAAAGAAGTAAGATCACCGAAGTAATGTCTAAACCCAACGATTCAACAAAGCAAAGATTAAGGATTCCGGAACAAGGAAACACTATTTTCAATTGTCTCAATAATTGGATCAAAATAAGGAATTAGAATAAGGAATAAAATAAAAATAGATTTGAGATGAGACAAACAAAAAAGGTTACAGACGGCTCAATAAATTCTAAGGATTTCTATTCGAATTCTTTCAGAGCTACCCAACTTGAGTTATGAGTACAAATGAATGAAGTTTCGTTTTTTCTTTATGGAAAAATAAAACAATTCCAATCATAGTCTAACACTATATTATGACATGGCTATTGATATTTATTATATTACTATTACCCTTATTTTTCTATTACCTTTTTTTTATTACTTTACTATTTTATTATTTTAACTATTTTATTATTTTACATTTATATTATTTTATTACATTTTTATTATTTATTTCATTTATTAAAAATTTTTATTTATTTAATATTTAATTGATTTAATTAATAATTAATTTAAACTTAATTAATCAAATTAATAAAATCAATTTCTAAAAAAAAAAAATGAAATTTGATTAAATTGAATCAATCATTTTTGAGCTTGAGCCGTACGAGGAGAAAACCTCCTATACGTTTCTGGGGGGGGGCTTTGCTTATCTATCCCAATGGGCCATCTACCGAATCGTTGCAATTGATGTTCGATCCCGAAGAGAAGGAAGAGATCTTCGGAGAGTGGGTTTTTATGATCCGATAAAGAATCAAACTTATTTAAATGTTCCGGCTATTCTATATTTTCTTGAAAAAGGAGCTCAACCCACAAGAACTGTTCATGATATTTTTAAGAAAGCGGAATTAATTGCCTAAAGAACTTTGAATTAATCAAAAAATTTTTGAAATACAAAATGGTAGTGCCTAGTATCTAGTATCTACTATATAGCTATAGCTTTGTTTGCATAATTTTTTACTCAACATTTGCTCTTTTATTTCTCTATTCATACGCACTTTTTCTTGTTTTGGGAATTTACCAACCAAAACGAGTTAATCTTGCTTATTATACTTCTATTGATTGAATAAATGATTGAATAAACCCGAGATTTTTTCCACTTCTTCCTTATTTTTTT